CAGTGAATTGGAACAACTATCATTTCACTACAGTCCGCCAGCAGAGCATGAAATTCGTTCAAGAAGGGCGGTAGGTGAATATCTTCTTTTTGATCCTCCAGAGACTCATACTACTACTAAAGCTACAGATAAAGAAACGAAGACTAATGCTAGCAAAGAGACTGATACTGTGAATAAAGAAACGAAGCCTAATGCTAGCAAAGAGACTGATACTATTGATAAAGAAACGAAGACTAATGCTAGCAAAGAGACTGATACTATTGATAAAGAAACGAAGCCTAATGCTAGCAAAGAGACTAATACTGTTGATAAAGAAACCAAGACTAATGCTAGCAAAGAGACTGATACTGTTGATAAAGAAACGAAGACTAATGCTAGCAAAGAGACTGATACTGTGAATAAAGAAACGAAGCCTAATGCTAGCAAAGAGACTGATACTGTGAATAAAGAAACCAAGACTAAAACCCCAGAAGAAGAGGCTAAAGAAGATGAAGAGAAGGGGCTTGTTTTGATGCGTTATGCACACCAACCCGATTTTAAGCACGGCTTAATCAAAGGCTCTATGCGAACTCAAAGGCGTAAAATTGTTATTGAGAAACTGTTTCAAGCAAATGCACATTCCCCCCTTTTTTTTGACAGGATAAAAAAAAAAAAACTTTTTTCTTTTGTTATCCCCCGCCCGGTTCAACTGAACCGAATTTTTAGAAATTGGTCGGCGGGAAAAGGGTTCAGGATTTTAGAGTCTACAGACGAACAAACAAAAAGAGAAGAAAAACCAAAAAGAGAATCTAAAAAGAAAAACGACCGAGTAAAGGAAAAAAAGCGATTAGAGATAGGGGAAGCCTGGGATACTTTTGAAATTACCCAAATGTTAAGGGGTTGCATTTTAATAGCCCAATCAAGTCTTAGAAAAAATCTTATATTACCTTCATTGATAATCGGTAAAAATCTTGGACGTATGCTATTATTGCAAATTCCTGAATGGTCTGAAGATTTCGAGGAATGGAATAGAGAAAAGCATATTAAGTGCACTTATACTGGTAATCCGTTATCCGAAACAGAATTTCCGGAAAATTGGTTGACACAAGGTATTCAGATCAAGATTGTATATCCTTTCCATCTGAAACCTTGGCACACATCTAAACCGCTAACTTCTCGTGATGACGTTTGTTTTTTAACAATTTTTGGAAGGGAAACAGAACTGCCTTTTGGCTCTCCCCGAAAAACACCTTCCTTTTTTGAGCCCATTTTAAAGGAACTCGAAAAAAAAATTGGAAAATATGAAAAGGTTACAGCTGAAAGCGTTTTAAAAAAAATAATAATAAAATTATTTAAAAAAGTTTCAAAAGAAACAAGAACAACAAACCAAAATCTTCCGTTTATAGAAAAAGACCTCTCCAAGGGTAAACCAATTTTATTATTTAGATCGAGAGAAATAGGTGGAATGGAAAAAGAAAAAGATTCTAGAATAAGCAACCAGATAATTAATGAATCTTTTAGTCAAATTCAAAAAATTCAAATTCCAGATTGGACAAATTCTTCACTGATAGAAACTAAAATGCAAGATATGACTGATAGAACAAGTACAATCAAAAATCAAATAGAAAGAATTACCGAAGAGAAAAAAAAAGTAACTCTAGAACTAGATATTAGTACTTACAAAAAAAGTTGTAGATTAGAGTTGTCAAAAAAGATTTGGCAAATAGTAAAACTAAAAAACATAATATGTAAATTTCATTATTTTAGAAAATTTTTCATTCAAAGAATATATAACGATATTTGTTTATCTACTATTCATATTTGCCAAACGAATACACAACTCTTTGTTGAATCGACAAAAAATTTGATTGAAAAATATATTTCCAAGAATGAAACAAATAAAAAAATAATTAATAAAAAAACTAAAAATACAATTCACTTTATTTCAAATATAAAAACTTATAATAGTTGTAAGAAAAATTCAGAAATTTTTTGTGATTTATCCAACTTGTCACAAGCATATGTATTTTACAAAATATCGCAAACCGGGGTTGTTAACTTGTCTAAATTAAGATCCGTTCTTCAACATCATGGAACATCTTTCTTCCTTAAAACTCAAATGAAAGACTCCTTTCGAACACAAGGAATATTTCAGTCTGAAGTAATACATAAGAAACTTCAGCGGTCTATAACGAGTCAATGGAAAAATTGGTTAAGAGGGAATTATCAATACGATTTATCTCAGATTATCTGGTCTAGCTTAATGTCACAAAAACAAAAATGGCGAAATAGGGTGAATCGATATTGTAGGTCTCAAAAAAAAGATTTAAAAAAATGGAATTCATGTGGAAAATACCAATTAAGTCATTACAAGAAAAAAAAGGGTCCTAACTCATTATCGAATCAAAAAGATAATTTTCAAAAATGCTATAGATATGATCTTTTATCATATAAATCCATTAATAATGAAAATAAAGGTGACTCGGTTTTTTATAGATCAATCCCTCAAGTAACTAAAAGGCAAGCGGTTTCTGATAATTACAACATGTCGCAAAACTCCTTGTTTGCGATAACAGGAAGTATCCCTATCAATATTTTTATAGGAAGAATAGAAAGGGTATATATTCCATATATAGAAAAAAATCTTAATAGAAAATATTTTAATTGGGAAAATATCTATTTTGATCTTAGAAAAAAAGTGGCTATTGAATCCTGGGTCGCGGTAAATCCCAGCAGTAATCAAAAGACTCGAATTGGGACTAATAATTTTCAATTAATTGATCCAATTGATAAAGAAGAAGAGGAAGAGATCAATCCCAGCAGTAATCAAAAGACTCCAATTGGGACTAATAAGGATGAAATATTTTATGCAATTGATAAAGAAGAAGAGGAAGAGATCAATCCCGAAGAAGAGATCAATCCCAGCAGTAATCAAAAGACTCCAATTGGGACTAATAACGATCAATTAATTGATCCAATTGATAAACAAGAAAAAGACCCTTTTTATATTCCGATTAATCAAAATCCAGAAATCAATCAACCTAATTCTCCAAATTCTTTTTTTGATTGGATGGGAATGAATGAACAAATACTAAATCGTCCCATCTCGAATCTGGAACTTTGGTTCTTCCCAGAATTTGTGCGGCTTTTTAATGTATATAAAACGAAACCGTGGATTATACCAAGCAAATTACTTCTTTTAAATTCGAATCTAAGTGAAACCGATAATAAAAAGAAAAACATCGCTGAAAACCAAAATCTTGAAGAAGAAGATTCCGCGAAATCAGACATGAAAAAAGGTACAAAGAAAAGTAAAACCAATAGTGAAAAGAAAAGTGAAACCGATAGTGAAAAGAAAAGTGAAACCGATAGTGAAAAGAAAAGTGAAACCGATAGTGAAAAGAAAAGTCTAAGTACAAGAGAGCTAAGAGAGTTATTCATGAAAAAGTATTTCCTTTTGCAATTGAGATGGGATCAAAGGAATATCGGTCAAAACATTCGCAAAAATGTCCGGATATTAGCTCTCCCGAAGAGCTCGATAAATCTAGAAACCATGACTCTATCATGCATTGAAAGGAGAAAATTACAATTGAATGTAATGTGGAATTCGAAGAGCAATTTGGGTATTCTAAAATATTTCAAAAACATGGGAGTGGTTATGGACCGCCTTGGACTGTCTGTAAAAAACAATGGGCAATTTCTTATGTATCAAACCATAGGTATTTCGTTGGTTCATAAGAGTAAAAACAAAACTAATCAACAATACCGAAAACAAAGAATAATTCGAGCTAGAGAGAACAATCATTTTGATGCGCTTGTTCTTGAAAATATTTTATCGTCTAGACGTCGTAGAGAATTGAGAATTCTAATTTGTTTCAATTCAAACAATTGGAATGATGTGGATACCAATTCCGTATTTTTCAACGAAAACGGGGTAAAAAACTGTAGTCACTTTTGGGAAGAAAGGAACCTTCGTGATAAGGAGAAAAATGAATTAATTCAATTCAAGTTTTTTCTTTGGCCCAATTATCGATTGGAAGATTTAGCTTGTATGAATCGTTATTGGTTTGATACTAATAACGGCAGTCGTTTCAGTATCTTAAGGATCCACATGTATCTACCATTGAAAATTCGTTGATAGTATTACTATATACCCTGTAGCAGGGTATATGATAGAAAACAAATGCACACATGCCTTATCTTATACCTCATTCGAATCCCACTGAATAGAGGATACAGCGTATCCATTAGACCTATAAATTATCAATGAATCCAAAGATATTCATTTCATTTTAGGTCTAATTGATTCACTTTTGTGAATACAAAAATGTACGAGATTCTTATCTGAATTCAAAATAGGATTTTGAATTCATTGGAATGGATAAACTGAGGAGTTCAGAAAGCAATTTATTCTATATCAATCATTCAAATTATTGGCATTCTTTTTATTGATCAATAAAATTCGTTAAAATATATATCAGGGAAGGGGATCAATTCTTTTTTTATGGTAAAAAACTTATTCATTTCGGTTATTTCTCAAGAAGAAACCAAAGAAAACAGAGGGTCCGTTGAATTTCAAATATTCAATTTCACCAATAAGATACAGAGACTTACTTCCCATTTAAAATTGCACAAAAAAGACTATTTATCTCAGAAAGGTTTGCGTAAAATTTTGGGAAAACGTCAACGGCTGCTAGCTTATTTGTCAAAAAAAAATAAAGTACGTTATAAAGAATTAATTGAGAAATTGGATATTCGAGAGACAAAAACTCATTAATTTTTAATTTGAGGAGTCATTTGTTTTTAACTTATTTGTTTCGTTTCAATTTTGATGAACCTCTTTTCACATTCAGCAATTCATGGAAGAATTACATGGAAGAACGAATCGGTAAAAAATTTATGACTGCACCAGCTACAAGAAAAGACCTCATGATAGTCAATATGGGTCCTCACCACCCATCAATGCATGGTGTTCTTCGACTTATTCTTACTCTCGATGGTGAAGATGTTATTGACTGCGAACCAATATTGGGTTATTTACACAGAGGGATGGAGAAAATTGCGGAAAACCGAACAATTATACAATATTTGCCCTATGTCACACGTTGGGATTATTTAGCTACTATGTTTACAGAAGCAATAACCGTAAATGGACCTGAACGATTGAGCAATATTCAAGTACCTAAAAGAGCTAGCTATATCAGAGTCATTATGTTGGAGTTAAGTCGTATAGCTTCCCATTTGTTATGGCTCGGTCCATTTATGGCGGATATTGGGGCGCAGACTCCTTTCTTCTATATTTTTCGAGAAAGAGAGTTGATATATGACCTATTCGAAGCTGCCACCGGTATGCGAATGATGCATAATTTTTTTCGTATCGGGGGAGTAGCTGCTGATCTACCCCATGGCTGGATAGATAAATGTTTGGATTTTTGCAATTATTTTTTAACAGGGGTTGCTGAATATCAAAAACTTATTACACAGAATCCCATTTTTTTAGAACGAGTTGAAGGTATAGGCACTATTAGGGCAGAAGAAGCACTCAATTGGGGTTTATCCGGACCAATGCTACGAGCTTCGGGAATCGAATGGGATCTTCGTAAAATCGATCAGTATGAGTGTTACGACGAATTTGCTTGGGAGGTTCAATGGCAAAAAGAGGGGGATTCTTTAGCTCGTTATTTAGTAAGAATCGGCGAAATGGAAGAATCCATAAAAATGATTCAACAGGCCCTGGAAGGAATTCCGGGGGGGCCTTATGAGAATTTAGAAATCCGACGTTTCGATAGAGTAAAACATCCCCAATGGAATGATTTTGAATACCGATTCATTGCTAAAAAAACCTCTCCTATTTTTGAATTATCGAAGCAAGAACTTTATGTGAGAGTCGAAGCTCCAAAGGGAGAATTGGGAATTTTTCTGATAGGAGATCAGAGCGTTTTTCCTTGGAGATGGAAAATTCGTCCACCGGGTTTGATCAATTTGCAAATTCTTCCTCAGGTGGTTAAAAGAATGAAATTGGCTGATATTATGACGATACTAGGTAGCATAGATATCATTATGGGGGAAGTTGATCGTTGAAATGATAATTGATACAACACAAATCCAGGCTATCCATTCCTTTTCCGGATTGGAATCCGGAAAAGTCAAAGAAGTCTATGGGATCATATGGATACTTGCCCCTATTTTTACTATTGTATTAGGAATCACAATGGGTTTACTAGTAATTGTTTGGTTAGAAAGGGAAATATCCGCGGGAATACAACAACGTATTGGCCCCGAATATGCGGGTCCTTTAGGAATTCTTCAAGCTTTAGCAGATGGTATCAAACTCCTTTTGAAAGAAAGCCTTCTTCCATCTCGAGGGGATACTCGCTTATTCCGTATCGGACCTTCCATAGCAGTGATATCCGTTTTTCTAAGTTATTTAGTAATTCCTTTTGGTTATAAGCTTGTTTTAGCCGATCTTAGTATTGGGGTTTTTTTCTGGATCGCCGCTTCAAGTATTGCTCCCGTTGGACTTCTTATGTCCGGATATGGATCAAATAATAAATATTCCTTTTTAGGTGGTCTACGGGCAGCTGCTCAATCAATTAGTTATGAAATACCCTTAGCTTTATGTGTATTATCAATTTCTCTGCGTGTGATTCGATCAGGTATAAAAAAGCTCTATGCGTTTTGGTAGTTTTGACTTGTGAGATCGAACAACTATTAATTTCCTCTTAAAACCCGAAGTTCAATAAAATTATGATAACTATAAATATGCTAACTAGAAATCAATTTTTTCTTTTTGCACCCACAATGCAATTTCTTGCTTCGCTAGTAATAAGCGAAGCAAAAAAAAACACTTTAAAAGAAAAGTAATTCTCTATCATTTTTGAGTAATATTTCTAGTAATATTTCTTATGTCTATCTCTGTTTTTTTTTTTTTTTTTTCTATGGATGCTATACATGCGGTATTTTTATTTTCATATTTTTATTCAATGTTTTTCTTTTATAAGAATAATCCTTCTAAGTTTCTAACTTTTAAGATCTTTAGGGTGATTTATTCTTTTTTTTATATACATATTTTTGGGGTACTTGGGGATGATAAAGGAAACTAGATAGTTATATGAGTGAAAAAAAAAGCGGCTTCGAATTTGGCAGTACAAAGATTAAGTCTTCTTTCCTATGTACAAGAATAAAGTTAAAAAAGCAAACAAAAAAAAACTTTTTTATGTTTGCTTTTTACCCCCAAGCTTGGTGGATTCGTCATCATAGCCGGAAGCGGGTTTCAAAGATCAACTGTCTGGAGTTTTTACTATCTATATATCCTAGATGTATTTCCATAACGGGAGATTTCAAAAACGAGTGGATGGGTAGGAAGACCAAGATACACAAAGGATTTGTAATAAAGATTATGTAAGTTATCCAACAGGATATTTCTCTACATATAAGGAATTCAAATGGGGACTTGAGGTTAGTAGAAATAATCAAGAAGTACTCCCCATGATCCTGATCCAGAGTATCCTTCTATTCACGGATTAAGAAAATAACTATTAAAGAACGAAGTAATCTTTTACTTTGGTCCAAGTCCCCTTTTTTTCTGAGAAAGGAGAATAGGAGCGAAATAAAAAAAAAAAGGTGAGATTTATTTTATTCGGGATAGGAAATAAAATAAATAAAAAGAGACAAAATCTTTATCACGATTCATGAACAAATGCCTAATTCTTTTTCGTAATTGAAGAAAATGAGAGGTTGAAATGTCTATGTGATATTGCTACAAACAAAACAAATTTTTTGTTTTATTGAAAAATGAAGTTATTAATAAACAAAGACCAACGAAAATTCTTAAAAGATTGAGATCAATTCCGAAGCACTTAATTTATATAGCAGACAGAATTCAATTGGTATAATTCGGGACCGTAGAATATTTTTGACTCTATCTATCCGACACCCATATAAATAATATGGAAGAGTCCTTAGATTTATTTTTGACTTCTGAGGAGCCGTATGAGATGAAAATCTCATGTACGGTTCTGGAATAGCGACGATAACAGTAATGTTATCATCGACTATGATTATCTAACAGTTCAAGTACAGTTGATATAGTTGAAGCGCAGTCAAAGTATGGTTTTTGGGGGTGGCATTTGTGGCGTCAACCGATAGGGTTTATCATTTTTATAATTTCTTCTTTAGCCGAATGCGAGCGATTACCTTTTGATTTACCAGAAGCGGAAGAAGAATTAGTAGCGGGGTATCAAACCGAATATTCAGGCATCAAATTTGGTTTATTTTACGTTGCTTCATATCTGAATCTACTAATTTCTTCATTATTTGTAACAGTTCTTTACTTAGGGGGTTGGAATCTTTCTATTCCATACATATTTGTCCCTGAGCTTTTTGACATTTTTGACATAACTAAAAGGGGTAAAGTCTTTGGAACAATAGTAAGTATCGTTATTACATTAGCTAAAACCTTTTCGTTCTTGTTCATTTCTATTGCAACAAGATGGACTTTACCAAGGCTCAGAATGGACCAACTATTAAATCTTGGATGGAAATTTCTTTTACCTATTTCTCTAGGTAATCTATTATTAACAACTTCGTCTCAACTTCTTTCACTGTAAAAGACTACAATATTCAAGATTGACGGCTTGCCTCAAACAAGAGAACGAAATAAGCATAAATTTTTTATAGATATTCACGATATGTTCCCTATGGTAACTGAACTCAGGAATTATGGTCAACAAACAATACGAGTTGCCAGGTATATCGGCCAAGGTTTCATGATTACCCTGTCCCATGCAAATCGTTTACCCGTAACTATTCAATATCCCTATGAAAAATTGATCACACCAGAACGCTTTCGAGGCCGAATCCATTTTGAATTTGATAAATGCATTGCTTGTGAAGTTTGTGTTCGTGTATGTCCTATAGATTTACCTGTTGTTGATTGGCAATTGGAAACAGATATTCGCAAGAAACGATTGCTTAATTACAGTATTGATTTTGGACTTTGTATATTTTGCGGTAATTGTGTTGAATATTGTCCAACAAATTGTTTATCAATGACTGAAGAATATGAACTTTCTACTTATGATCGGCATGAATTGAATTTTAATCAAATTGCTTTGGGTCGGTTACCAATGTCAGTAATTGAGGATTATACAATTCGAAAAATTTCGAATTTACCTCAAATCAAAAATGAATAATCTATTGATTAAACAAAATTACCAATTACTAAGCTCAGTTTGGGTCTAAAAAATGATATTATTTTGCGTGGTCAATTCAACCTATTGATTGGTTAGTGAGACTCGTAACTTCGTTTGGCTAGAAAATTGATTTCTATGTTTAGATTATTGTTCTAGTAACTAGTCAAAATAATGATTTCAAAAAGAATAAATGAGATAAGAATAAACAGGGTTTTTCTTTGGATGAATAAAGAATGACATATGAATAACTTCTTTTTCCTGGTCAGGTCAATAAAATCATGAAATTCTTCGATTTATATTTTTTTTTTTTAGAATTGATAAAAAATGGATTTACCTGGACCAATACATGATTTTCTTTTAGTTTTTTTAGGATCAGGTCTTATATTAGGGGGTATAGGAGTAGTATTATTTCCCAATCCAATTTATTCGGCCTTTTCGTTGGGATTGGTTCTTGTTTGTATATCCTTATTCTATATTCTATCTAACTCCTATTTTGTAGCTGCTGCACAGCTACTCATTTATGTAGGAGCTATAAATGTTTTAATTCTTTTTGCTGTGATGTTCTTGAAGGGTTCAGAATATTCAAAAGATTTTCCTCTTTGGACCCTTGGAGATGGTATTACTTCACAAGTTTGTATAAGTCTTTTTATTTCGCAAATTTCGACTATTCTAGATACGTCATGGTACGGTATTATTTGGACTACACGATCAAACCAGATTATCGAGCAAGATTTGATAAGCAATAGTCAACAAATTGGAATTCATTTATCAACAGATTTTTTTCTTCCATTTGAACTCATTTCAATAATTCTTTTAGTTGCTCTAATAGGTGCAATTGTTGTAGCTCGTCAATAAAAAATTGATATTCAAATTTTCAAAGAATTCAAATAAAACTTTTACCCCATTCATTTTCCTTCAATTCTTTTTTTGCTGTATACTGTATAAATCTAAAATTGAAAGCCTTTAGCGTGAAGTCAATCTATTACCGCTAGATTTTGTTGTTACATATTTGTTATACAGTAGTCAATCGAATCGGTTGAATTGTTTTTTCTTATTGAAACAAGTCAAGATTGATAAGGAGTTTTTGAATGATGCTCGAGCATGCCCTTGTGTTGAGTGCCTTTTTATTTTCTATCGGTATCTATGGATTGATCACAAGTCGAAATATGGTTAGAGCCCTTATGTGTCTTGAACTTATACTTAATGCAGTTAATATGAATTTGGTAACATTTTCGTATTTTTTTGATAATCGTCAATTAAAAGGAGACATTTTCTCAATTTTTATTATAGCTATTGCAGCTGCTGAAGCAGCTATTGGGCTGGCTATTGTTTCCTCAATTTATCGTAACAGAAAATCAACTCGTATTGACCAATCTAATTTGTTGAATAATTAGTATGAATCCTAGAAATTCTAATATTGAGTGTTGATAAATTGATTAGAATTCGCATGTAGGTTTGCTACATCTACATAAGGTATGATCATGTTTGCAAAAACATAATAAATCAAAGTATTTTAGCCCTCTCTCCTAAACCAATCCAGAAGTACATTGATTAGAAAAATTTTGATAACTCATTGATTCATCTGGTATCTAAAAAAGGGATTCGTTTATCAAGGTTACTAGATCGAAAATTTATGACGTTCAGAACCCTATAGATCCAATGTCACATTCCGTAAAGATTTATGATACATGTATAGGATGTACTCAATGTGTCCGAGCCTGCCCTACCGATGTATTAGAAATGATACCGTGGGACGGATGTAAGGCTAAACAAATTGCTTCCGCTCCAAGAACAGAGGACTGTGTTGGTTGTAAGAGATGTGAATCCGCTTGTCCAACAGATTTCTTGAGTGTCCGAGTTTATTTATGGCATGAAACAACTCGCAGTATGGGTCTAGCTTATTGATATGTTCCAGAAAACTATACCGGAATCCATTTCATTTTTTTTTACTGAAAACCCGTGCCTCAAATATTTTGATTTTCGAGCGCGGGTTTTGTGGGCCAAGTGTATCTTGTCTTTACCACGAATTTTTTTCCTTGGTTAACAATAATTGTCGTTTTTCCAATATTTGCGGGTTCCATCGTTTTCTTTCTTCCCCATAAAGGAAATAGGGTAATTAGATGGTATACACTTTGTATATGTATTTTAGAACTCCTTATAACGACTTATGCATTTTGTTTTCATTTCCAGGTGGACGATCCATTAATCCAACTAGAGGAGACTTATAAATGGATCAATTTTTTTGATTGCCATTGGAGATTGGGAATAGATGGACTTTCTGTAGGCCCTATTTTATTGACAGGATTTATAACCACTTTAGCTACTTTAGCGGCCCGGCCAGTTACTCGCGATTCTCGATTATTTCATTTCCTGATGTTAGCAATGTACAGTGGTCAAATAGGATCATTTGCTTCTCGAGACCTTTTCCTTTTTTTCATCATGTGGGAATTAGAATTAATTCCCGTTTATCTACTTCTATCCATGTGGGGGGGGAAGAAACGTCTATACTCAGCTACAAAATTTATTTTGTATACGGCAGGGGGTTCCATTTTTCTATTAATGGGAGTTTTGGGTCTTACTTTATATGGTTCGAATGAACCAACATTCAATTTTGAAACATCAGTAAATCAGTCATACCCCGCGGCTTTAGAAATAATATTCTATATTGGATTTTTTATTGCTTTTGCTGTCAAATCACCTATTTTACCCCTACATACATGGTTACCCGATACCCACGGAGAAGCACATTACAGTACTTGTATGCTTCTAGCCGGAATCTTATTAAAAATGGGAGCATATGGATTGATTCGAATCAATATGGAATTATTTCCTCACGTCCATTCTCTATTTTCTCCCTATTTGGTGATAGTAGGCACAATACAAATGATCTATGCAGCTTTAACATCTCTTGGACAACGAAATTTAAAAAGACGAATAGCCTATTCCTCTGTCTCTCATATGGGTTTTATAATTATAGGAATTGGTTCTATGACCGATACGGGACTTAATGGAGCTCTTTTACAAATAATTTCTCATGGATTTATTGGTGCTGCACTTTTTTTCTTGGCGGGAACGACTTATGATAGAATACGGCTTGTTTATCTTGACCAAATGGGGGGAATAGCTATTCAAATGCCAAAAATATTCACGATGTTCAGTAGCTTTTCAATGGCTTCCCTTGCATTACCAGGTATGAGCGGTTTTGTTGCCGAATTACTAGTTTTTTTTGGAATAATTAGCGCCAAAAAATATCTTTTCATGTCCAAAATACTCATTTCTTTTGTAATGGCAATTGGAATTATATTAACTCCTATTTATTCATTATCTATGTTACGCCAGATGTTTTATGGATACAAGCTATTTAATGCCCCAAACTCTTCTTTTTTGGATTCTGGACCGCGAGAGTTATTTCTTTCCATCTCGATTTTGTTACCTGTCATAGGTATTGGTATGTACCCCGATTTCGTTCTTTCACTATCAGTTGAAAAGGTCGAAGTAATTCTATCTCATTTTTTTTATCGACAAGTCTTATAAATAAAACCAAAATCCTAAAAAAAGTTAAAAAAAAAAACGTTCGTTGTAAATGTAAAAAGGAAGGTTTTTTCTTCTCTTCAGTTAACTAAAAACAATCAATTTGAACCACCCGCGTACCATTTGAATCAATACAATATTTGATTCAAACGGTACGTGTACTCGTTCATACAAAGTTTTAATCTTTATTCTATCTTTTTTTATTATATTATTCTAATTTTTATAGTATTTTATCTTTTTTATTTATTATATGCTGCACTCTCTTAGATTTGTAAGAACGTTTTTTGAATTCAACTAGATGTTGATGGAAATGAACCATAACTATGTAGACCTATTCCTACTAGATTGACTCCAAAATAGCATATCCAAATTATAAGAAAGCCTATAGATGCCACAATAGATGCGACAATTGCGGAATTTACACTCTGCAAATTTAGATTTGTTCGAGTATGTAAAAAAATTGCGAATACAATCCAAGTAATAAAAGCCCAAGTTTCTTTTGGGTCCCAACTCCAATAAGATCCCCACGCTTCGTTAGCCCACACTGCTCCCGAAAGTATTCCTATGGTTAAAAAGAGAAATCCTAGACTAATAACCCGATAACTCCAAAAATCCAATTGTTGAATGAATTGGGTCCTATAATAATTCTTAGCAGAAAAAAAAGAAGTCTTTTGAAAAAGATTTTCCCCAAATAAGAATGACTCAGTTAAAAAATCGTTGCCCCCCGAAAAAAGCTTTCTGTTTTTGCGAAATGTAATGACCAGAAGTGCTACTGATAATAATGATCCGCATAAAAGGGCTGCATAGCCCAATATCATCATACTTACGTGCATTATTAACCACTCGGATTTAAGAGCGGGTACTAATATTGAGGATTGATGTATTTCTGTTAAAAGACCTGAAGTAGCAAAACCTTGGGTAAAAATAGCGCTTGGGCTGATTATTTTGCTTAAAAATTTTGTATTTTTTGTGAAATACGGAATGATATGAATCAGAGCGAAACTCCATGAAAGGAAAATGAATGATTCATATAAATCACTTAGTGGGAAATGTTCCGAAGAAATCCAATGAGTAGCTAATAATCCTGTTATACAGAAAAAAGTTACTAGCATGCCCTTTTCTGATGAATCATATAGTTTTCTTATTTCGTCGACTAAAAATATTATCAAATGAATTGTCATTAAAATTAAAATGATCGAAAGGGAAATATGAGTTAATATATGCTCTAAGGTTGAAAATATCATAAAAAAAAGCTTAAACAACGAAGAGTCTAGCCCCCCAATTACCTAAGAAAAATTTGAAAAAGGAAATCGGGAATTGAATTCCTTATAAGATTATAAGGTCTATTTTCTTTTTTTAGAAGACGGTATGCCGCCACTCGGACTCGAACCGAGATGCGCTAGCACTGCTTCCTAAGAGCAGCGTGTCTACCAATTTCACCATAGCGGCGTGTCGTGAACCCATAATAGTCTAATTCATTATAGGCTATGAGTAAGCAAACGTCAAGATTTGAAAGGGAAATTCAGTATAGTATGGTTCAATTTTATACATAAAAATTTGTTCAAATATGAATTTGAAAGTTTTTATTATTTCAGTTTAGAGTCTTTGTTTTATTTTACTTATACTTATTACTTATGGTTTTCGTGTATTTTTGGCTCGCTTGGAATTAAACTCCGGTAACTAGGGGTCGAATTCAAAACAAAAATTTTGGTTTCCATTTTTTTGTCTTGATTTATGAAATCAAAACAAAAAAATGAATTTTAGCAATATCTATATACCTATTTTAAAGCACTCATAATTAACCGATTATGCAGATATAACATACTTATTTTCTTATTTTACACTTATACTTGATTTTAAAAATCGGGGCTTTTGTCAATATTTATTACATGAGAAGATAGTCTTGGGGATCCGTAGAAGAATTCATCAAAAAGAAAAAGTCAGAAAGTTACCCAAAATAAAAAAGGGTTTCAATTTTCAAAAGTAATTCATAAGTTTCAACGATTCGTTAACTAAATCGAAAGATCTTCAAATTCGCCTTATTGTATTACTTTACTCTATTTATTATATTACTCTATAAAAGTGTTACTTGTCATAAACAAATAGGTTGATGGGGAAAAGAAGACTCGCCCCCCTCGAAATTATGTTTGGGAACCCTCAAAGGTATTCTTTTTTTAAGTTAAGTAAAAAGATGAGTAAATCTAGGATTTCGTATTCTCGTATCATAAGAGCTAAGAGCAAGGCATTTGATTTCCCAGTTCTATATTAACTCTAAATAATAAATCGTATAAATCAATAGAAAGCCGAAGTCATGAAATTTTAGTCTAAAAAAAAGAAAGTCGACTCAGATTATTCCAAGGTTTTTTTATTTGTTTGCGATACAAAAAAACTTTTCAAATTCCCCGTCGAAAGGGATTTTCCTAACGAAAAAGCTTTTAATGCTGTCCAAAAGCTCTTTCTTTTCCAAGTATTTTTACGAATACGCTTTTTTGATTTCGAAATACGTTTTTTTGGAACTGCCATTTAAAAATGAAGAAATTACTTAATTTTAGGTTAAAACTGGATGTGAAAGACATCTATTGTGCAAAATGAATCGTTTTTACTATTTACTATCTAGCTTTTTTTTATTCTATCTTTTTTTTATTATTGTCATAATATATTCGTAAAAACGATTCGTTTGTTTTGATTGCTATCTCTATTTCGCATTATTCATAAAATAAAATCTATAGAATTCGATGTGCTGTAGAAATCATCAAATTAGTTTAACTTCATCTTAGAATTAGAATTCCAATGAATTAGAAACTAAAACGGCCTTTCTGTCTATTTTCATCGTTCTACGTGCAATTGAAAGGTTTAAGATCAAAACCCTACTCTTGCTTAATGAAATTGAAAGCTGTAATCCTTTTCCCTTGGATAAAAAGAAAAGAGACCTAATTTTCCTTTGAAAAATAAAAGGAAACTGCTAATGAATCTATTTCAGATTATTTGACCAATTGTAACTTCTTGATTTGAATAATTGAAAGTTTTTAACTAAGAATAATTCACAATAGAAAATTCTATAAAGTTTATTTTAGTTGTCAGTTTGGTTTAAGTTAGTACATATTTTTTTATTTTTTATTGACTCTTTTCAAAAGAGATAAAATAAAATCGGGTGAATCGGAAATAATTAATTAAGACTAAAACTGTTTATGGAACAAACATATCAATATGCGTGGATCATACCTTTTGTTCCCCTTCTAGTTCCTATGTTAATAGGAGCAGGACTTCTTATTTTTCCCACGGTAACAAAAAATCTTCGTCGTATGTGGTCTTTTCAGAGTGTTTTATTGTTAAGTATAGTCATGGCATTTTCAATCTATCTATCTATTCAGCAAATAAATAGGGGTTCTATCTATCAATATGTATGGTCTTGGATAATAAATAATGATTTTTCTTTTGAATTCGGTTACTTGATCGACCCACTTACTTCTATTATGTCAATATTAATCACTACTGTTGGAATTGTGGTTCTTATTTATAGTGATAATTATATGGCTCATGATCAAGGATATTTGAGATTTTTTACTTATATGAGTTTTTTCTGTGCTGCCATGTTGGGATTAGTTACTAGTTCTAATTTTATACAAATTTATATTTTTTGGGAATTGGTTGGACTATGTTCCTATCTATTAATAGGGTTTTGGTTTACACGACCCGGTGCGGCAAATGCTTGCGAAAAAGCGTTTGTAACTAATCGTGTAGGGGATTTTGGTTTATTATTAGGAATTTTAGGCTTTTTTTGGATAACAGGCAGTTTTGAATTTCGGGAGTTATTCCAAATATTGAATAATTTGATTTCGAGCAAAGAGGTCAATCTTTTATTTGTTACTTTATGCGCTGCGCTGTTATTTGTCGGTGCAATTGCGAAATCCGCGCAATTTCCTCTTCATGTCTGGTTACCCGATGCCATGGAGGGACCTACTCCGATTTCGGCTCTTATACATGCTGCTACCTTAGTAGCAGCGGGAATTTTTCTTGTAGCTAGGCTTCTTCCTCTTTTCTTAGTTATACCTTCCATAATGTATTTCATCTCCTTGATAGGAATCATAACAGTTTTATTAGGAGCTACTTTAGCTCTTGCTCAACAAGACATTAAAAGAGGTTTAGCTTATTCCACAATGTCTCAATTGGGTTATATGATGTTAGCTCTAGGAATGGGGTCTTACCGAAGTGCTTTATTTCATTTGATTACTCATGCTTATTCCAAGGCATTATTATTCTTAGCAGCAGGATCCGTTATTCATTCAATGGAAACTATTGTTGGTTATTCTCCCGAAAAAAGTCAGAATATGGTTATTTTGGGCGGTTTAACAAAACACGTACCGATAACCAAAGGTGCTTTTTTATTAGGTACACTTTCACTTTGTGGTATTCCGCCCCTTGCTTGTTTTTGGTCAAAAGATGAAATTCTTAATGATAGCTGGCTTTATTCGCCGATTTTCGCCCTAATAGCTTGGGGCACAGTGGGATTAACCGCATTTTATATGTTTCGGATTTATTTAATGACTTTTGAAGGACATTTAAACGTTGGTTTTCAAAATTATAGTGGAAAAAAAAATAACCCTCCTGATTCAATGTCTCTATGGGGAAAAAAGGGTTCAAAGCCAATTAACAAAAATTTTCGCTTTTTGACAATTGATGAGAAAGGGGAGAATCAAACCAAAATTTCTTATACTTCTGATCCTTTTGAATCAGAAAATACTATGTTATTTCCACAAATTCTATTGTGTTTTGTAACTTTTGTAATTGGATTCTTAGGAATTCCGAGGGAGCTTGGTTTCAATCTCGACATCTTAACCCAATGGTTGCATCCTGCTATTTATCTTTTGCATCACACTAATTCAACAGATTTAGCCGAGTTTTTAAAGCATACGGTAATTTCCGTGGGGATTGCTTATTGCGGAATATTTATAGCATTTTTATTATATAAACCCACCTATTCGTCTTTCAAAAGTTTTCTATTAATTAATTCGTTTCATCAAAAAAGCCTTAAGAGAGTTATTCGCGACAAAATAGTCTTTGTGATATATGACTGGGCCTATAATCGTGCTTATATAGATACTTTTTATAAGAATTTTTTTGTTTGCCAAGTACGAAGGTTTTCTCAAATTATTCGTTGTTTTGATTTAAGAATTATTGACCAAATATTTAATTGTTTTGCTTTTCTTAGTTTTATTGCTAGCGAGGGTATAAAATATTTAGGATATGCGAGAATTCCTTTTTATTTGTTTTTTTATTTCTTTTTTGTATCAATCTTTATTTTTCTGTTTTACAAAAATTAAGAAAACTCAATTATACTAGGTTAAAAAAAACTTACCCAAATTAAGTTCTTATGTTTAAAATGACTTAAATTGGGTAAGAGTTTTCTATTGGCTATCCGACTATAATTACAGGATTTATTTCTTTCATTTGTTTCATTAGTAGGACGCGAAGGTTCTCCTCCCCAAAGAGTAGAAAGTTCTAATTCAAAAATAGTACAAGGTTCGAATCGCAAAATAGGAGGAGTTTCTTCTTCCAAATTACGATCAAAATATATCCAAGATAACATCTTTTGATATTTTCTGAGTAGGAAATCTCTTTCATTCAAAGAATCATTGCGTTCGATCTGTACAAACTGAGCTTCTCTCAGTGCATTTGTAGTTCGGAAAAAAGAATGTCCTTCCTTTTTCAAAGAACCCTCTGGAGCTTGTATAGTAGCTTGTGCTCGTTCCAAGGCAGCTGTATTTTCTAAAAAAAAATCTATTAAATCTTTTAAATTCACCATCTCAATATCAGAGATTCTGCCTAAAAAGGAATATTTATTATTTGATCCATATCCGGACATAAGAAGTCCAACGGGAGCAATACTTGAAGCGGCGATCCAGAAAAAAACCCCAATACTAAGATCGGCTAAAACAAGCTTATAACCAAAAGGAATTACTAAATAACTTAGAAAAACGGATATCACTGCTATGGAAGGTCCGATACGGAATAAGCGAGTATCCCCTCGAGATGGAAGAAGGCTTTCTTTCAAAAGGAGTTTGATACCATCTGCTAAAGCTTGAAGAATTCCTAAAGGACCCGCATATTCGGGGCCAATACGTTGTTGTATTCCCGCGGATATTTCCCTTTCTAACCAAACAATTACTAGTAAACCCATTGTGATTCCTAATACAATAGTAAAAATAGGGGCAAGTATCCATATGATCCCATAGACTTCTTTGACTTTTCCGGATTCCAATCCGGAAAAGGAATGGATAGCCTGGATTTGTGTTGTATCAATTATCATTTCAACGATCAACTTCCCCCATAATGATATCTATGCTACCTAGTATCGTCATAATATCAGCCAATTTCATTCTTTTAACCACCTGAGGAAGAATTTGCAAATTGATCAAACCCGGTGGACGAATTTTCCATCTCCAAGGAAAAACGCTCTGATCTCCTATCAGAAAAATTCCCAATTCTCCCTTTGGAGCTTCGACTCTCACATAAAGTTCTTGCTTCGATAATTCAAAAATAGGAGAGGTTTTTTTAGCAATGAATCGGTATTCAAAATCATTCCATTGGGGATGTTTTACTCTATCGAAACGTCGGATTTCTAAATTCTCATAAGGCCCCCCCGGAATTCCTTCCAGGGCCTGTTGAATCATTTTTATGGATTCTTCCATTTCGCCGATTCTTACTAAATAACGAGCTAAAGAATCCCCCTCTTTTTGCCATTGAACCTCCCAAGCAAATTCGTCGTAACACTCATACTGATCGATTTTACGAAGATCCCATTCGATTCCCGAAGCTCGTAGCATTGGTCCGGATAAACCCCAATTGAGTGCTTCTTCTGCCCTAATAGTGCCTATACCTTCAACTCGTTCTAAAAAAATGGGATTCTGTGTAATAAGTTTTTGATATTCAGCAACCCCTGTTAAAAAATAATTGCAAAAATCCAAACATTTATCTATCCAGCCATGGGGTAGATCAGCAGCTACTCCCCCGATACGAAAAAAATTATGCATCATTCGCATACCGGTGGCAGCTTCGAATAGGTCATATATCAACTCTCTTTCTCGAAAAATATAGAAGAAAGGAGTCTGCGCCCCAATATCCGCCATAAATGGACCGAGCCATAACAAATGGGAAGCTATACGACTTAACTCCAACATAATGACTCTGATATAGCTAGCTCTTTTAGGTACTTGAATATTGCTCAATCGTTCAGGTCCATTTACGGTTATTGCTTCTGTAAACATAGTAGCTAAATAATCCCAACGTGTGACATAGGGCAAATATTGTATAATTGTTCGGTTTTCCGCAATTTTCTCCATCCCTCTGTGTAAATAACCCAATATTGGTTCGCAGTCAATAACATCTTCACCATCGAGAGTAAGAATAAGTCGAAGAACACCATGCATTGATGGGTGGTGAGGACCCATATTGACTATCATGAGGTCTTTTCTTGTAGCTGGTGCAGTCATAAATTTTTTACCGATTCGTTCTTCCATGTAATTCTTCCATGAATTGCTGAATGTGAAAAGAGGTTCATCAAAATTGAAACGAAACAAATAAGTTAAAAACAAATGACTCCTCAAATTAAAAATTAATGAGTTTTTGTCTCTCGAATATCCAATTTCTCAATTAATTCTTTATAACGTACTTTATTTTTTTTTGACAAATAAGCTAGCAGCCGTTGACGTTTTCCCAAAATTTTACGCAAACCTTTCTGAGATAAATAGTCTTTTTTGTGCAATTTTAAATGGGAAGTAAGTCTCTGTATCTTATTGGTGAAATTGAATATTTGAAATTCAACGGACCCTCTGTTTTCTTTGGTTTCTTCTTGAGAAATAACCGAAATGAATAAGTTTTTTACCATAAAAAAAGAATTGATCCCCTTCCCTGATATATATTTTAACGAATTTTATTGATCAATAAAAAGAATGCCAATAATTTGAATGATTGATATAGAATAAATTGCTTTCTGAACTCCTCAGTTTATCCATTCCAATGAATTCAAAATCCTATTTTGAATTCAGATAAGAATCTCGTACATTTTTGTATTCACAAAAGTGAATCAATTAGACCTAAAATGAAATGAATATCTTTGGATTCATTGATAATTTATAGGTCTAATGGATACGCTGTATCCTCTATTCAGTGGGATTCGAATGAGGTATAAGATAAGGCATGTGTGCATTTGTTTTCTATCATATACCCTGCTACAGGGTATATAGTAATACTATCAACGAATTTTCAATGGTAGATACATGTGGATCCTTAAGATACTGAAACGACTGCCGTTATTAGTATCAAACCAATAACGATTCATACAAGCTAAATCTTCCAATCGATAATTGGGCCAAAGAAAAAACTTGAATTGAATTAATTCATTTTTCTCCTTATCACGAAGGTTCCTTTCTTCCCAAAAGTGACTACAGTTTTTTACCCCGTTTTCGTTGAAAAATACGGAATTGGTATCCACATCATTCCAATTGTTTGAATTGAAACAAATTAGAATTCTCAATTCTCTACGACGTCTAGACGATAAAATATTTTCAAGAACAAGCGCATCAAAATGATTGTTCTCTCTAGCTCGAATTATTCTTTGTTTTCGGTATTGTTGATTAGTTTTGTTTTTACTCTTATGAACCAACGAAATACCTATGGTTTGATACATAAGAAATTGCCCATTGTTTTTTACAGACAGTCCAAGGCGGTCCATAACCACTCCCATGTTTTTGAAATATTTTAGAATACCCAAATTGCTCTTCGAATTCCACATTACATTCAATTGTAATTTTCTCCTTTCAATGCATGATAGAGTCATGGTTTCTAGATTTATCGAGCTCTTCGGGAGAGCTAATATCCGGACATTTTTGCGAATGTTTTGACCGATATTCCTTTGATCCCATCTCAATTGCAAAAGGAAATACTTTTTCATGAATAACTCTCTTAGCTCTCTTGTACTTAGACTTTTCTTTTCACTATCGGTTTCACTTTTCTTTTCACTATCGGTTTCACTTTTCTTTTCACTATCGGTTTCACTTTTCTTTTCACTATTGGTTTTACTTTTCTTTGTACCTTTTTTCATGTCTGATTTCGCGGAATCTTCTTCTTCAAGATTTTGGTTTTCAGCGATGTTTTTCTTTTTATTATCGGTTTCACTTAGATTCGAATTTAAAAGAAGTAATTTGCTTGGTATAATCCACGGTTTCGTTTTATATACATTAAAAAGCCGCACAAATTCTGGGAAGAACCAAAGTTCCAGATTCGAGATGGGACGATTTAGTATTTGTTCATTCATTCCCATCCAATCAAAAAAAGAATTTGGAGAATTAGGTTGATTGATTTCTGGATTTTGATTAATCGGAATATAAAAAGGGTCTTTTTCTTGTTTATCAATTGGATCAATTAATTGATCGTTATTAGTCCCAATTGGAGTCTTTTGATTACTGCTGGGATTGATCTCTTCTTCGGGATTGATCTCTTCCTCTTCTTCTTTATCAATTGCATAAAATATTTCATCCTTATTAGTCCCAATTGGAGTCTTTTGATTACTGCTGGGATTGATCTCTTCCTCTTCTTCTTTATCAATTGGATCAATTAATTGAAAATTATTAGTCCCAATTCGAGTCTTTTGATTACTGCTGGGATTTACCGCGACCCAGGATTCAATAGCCACTTTTTTTCTAAGATCAAAATAGATATTTTCCCAATTAAAATATTTTCTATTAAGATTTTTTTCTATATATGGAATATATACCCTTTCTATTCTTCCTATAAAAATATTGATAGGGATACTTCCTGTTATCGCAAACAAGGAGTTTTGCGACATGTTGTAATTATCAGAAACCGCTTGCCTTTTAGTTACTTGAGGGATTGATCTATAAAAAACCGAGTCACCTTTATTTTCATTATTAATGGATTTATATGATAAAAGATCATATCTATAGCATTTTTGAAAATTATCTTTTTGATTCGATAATGAGTTAGGACCCTTTTTTTTCTTGTAATGACTTAATTGGTATTTTCCACATGAATTCCATTTTTTTAAATCTTTTTTTTGAGACCTACAATATCGATTCACCCTATTTCGCCATTTTTGTTTTTGTGACATTAAGCTAGACCAGATAATCTGAGATAAATCGTATTGATAATTCCCTCTTAACCAATTTTTCCATTGACTCGTTATAGACCGCTGAAGTTTCTTATGTATTACTTCAGACTGAAATATTCCTTGTGTTCGAAAGGAGTCTTTCATTTGAGTTTTAAGGAAGAAAGATGTTCCATGATGTTGAAGAACGGATCTTAATTTAGACAAGTTAACAACCCCGGTTTGCGATATTTTGTAAAATACATATGCTTGTGACAAGTTGGATAAATCACAAAAAATTTCTGAATTTTTCTTACAACTATTATAAGTTTTTATATTTGAAATAAAGTGAATTGTATTTTTAGTTTTTTTATTAATTATTTTTTTATTTGTTTCATTCTTGGAAATATATTTTTCAATCAAATTTTTTGTCGATTCAACAAAGAGTTGTGTATTCGTTTGGCAAATATGAATAGTAGATAAACAAATATCGTTATATATTCTTTGAATGAAAAATTTTCTAAAATAATGAAATTTACATATTATGTTTTTTAGTTTTACTATTTGCCAAATCTTTTTTGACAACTCTAATCTACAACTTTTTTTGTAAGTACTAATATCTAGTTCTAGAGTTACTTTTTTTTTCTCTTCGGTAATTCTTTCTATTTGATTTTTGATTGTACTTGTTCTATCAGTCATATCTTGCATTTTAGTTTCTATCAGTGAAGAATTTGTCCAATCTGGAATTTGAATTTTTTGAATTTGACTAAAAGATTCATTAATTATCTGGTTGCTTATTCTAGAATCTTTTTCTTTTTCCATTCCACCTATTTCTCTCGATCTAAATAATAAAATTGGTTTACCCTTGGAGAGGTCTTTTTCTATAAACGGAAGATTTTGGTTTGTTGTTCTTGTTTCTTTTGAAACTTTTTTAAATAATTTTATTATTATTTTTTTTAAAACGCTTTCAGCTGTAACCTTTTCATATTTTCCAATTTTTTTTTCGAGTTCCTTTAAAATGGGCTCAAAAAAGGAAGGTGTTTTTCGGGGAGAGCCAAAAGGCAGTTCTGTTTCCCTTCCAAAAATTGTTAAAAAACAAACGTCATCACGAGAAGTTAGCGGTTTAGATGTGTGCCAAGGTTTCAGATGGAAAGGATATACAATCTTGATCTGAATACCTTGTGTCAACCAATTTTCCGGAAATTCTGTTTCGGATAACGGATTACCAGTATAAGTGCACTTAATATGCTTTTCTCTATTCCATTCCTCGAAATCTTCAGACCATTCAGGAATTTGCAATAATAGCATACGTCCAAGATTTTTACCGATTATCAATGAAGGTAATATAAGATTTTTTCTAAGACTTGATTGGGCTATTAAAATGCAACCCCTTAACATTTGGGTAATTTCAAAAGTATCCCAGGCTTCCCCTATCTCTAATCGCTTTTTTTCCTTTACTCGGTCGTTTTTCTTTTTAGATTCTCTTTTTGGTTTTTCTTCTCTTTTTGTTTGTTCGTCTGTAGACTCTAAAATCCTGAACCCTTTTCCCGCCGACCAATTTCTAAAAATTCGGTTCAGTTGAACCGGGCGGGGGATAACAAAAGAAAAAAGTTTTTTTTTTTTTATCCTGTCAAAAAAAAGGGGGGAATGTGCATTTGCTTGAAACAGTTTCTCAATAACAATTTTACGCCTTTGAGTTCGCATAGAGCCTTTGATTAAGCCGTGCTTAAAATCGGGTTGGTGTGCATAACGCATCAAAACAAGCCCCTTCTCTTCATCTTCTTTAGCCTCTTCTTCTGGGGTTTTAGTCTTGGTTTCTTTATTCACAGTATCAGTCTCTTTGCTAGCATTAGGCTTCGTTTCTTTATTCACAGTATCAGTCTCTTTGCTAGCATTAGTCTTCGTTTCTTTATCAACAGTATCAGTCTCTTTGCTAGCATTAGTCTTGGTTTCTTTATCAACAGTATTAGTCTCTTTGCTAGCATTAGGCTTCGTTTCTTTATCAATAGTATCAGTCTCTTTGCTAGCATTAGTCTTCGTTTCTTTATCAATAGTATCAGTCTCTTTGCTAGCATTAGGCTTCGTTTCTTTATTCACAGTATCAGTCTCTTTGCTAGCATTAGTCTTCGTTTCTTTATCTGTAGCTTTAGTAGTAGTATGAGTCTCTGGAGGATCAAAAAGAAGATATTCACCT